TCTTTTACGGTTCATATTCCGGGTTGGGTTCATCTCTGTAGGAACCGGATTGTAGACATGAAAAAGTAAGAACTCAGCGGGACCTTACCCCTTTGCTTGATTAGGGAGGGTAGGGTCCCGCTGAGTTCTTACTCTTAGAGCGAGACCTTTATCTATTCCATAATATACAAATTAGAAAGTTATCCAGTCAACATAAGAAAAAAAAAAAAAATATGTTATTCGTAATTCGTAGAAATGAGAAAACAGATCCTTTGCTCTGATGTTTCAAACCACCCTATTCCTTTGTTTCTTATGATGTTTTTGAAAAATGGAATTGAATCTATTGATTCATAGTTTCTGTCGTTCCTACATAATATGTACTCTTACGAAGCAACAAGTTCGAAAGAAGGAATCAATCTATTTTCTGGATAATCCAATATTATATGGATTTATACGGTCCTGCAAATTCTTTCTATACTAAACTAATAGAACCTTACTCTATAAAAAAAAGAGAAAATAAAAACTGTAATGAGATAAGAAATAAGGATTTGGATATGCGTAAAAATAGAATCTAATCTGCTTTTCAAGCAAAAGAGTAAAAGTCCAATTGTTTGTTTGAAGAATTGAACTTTTATTAATTTCACTTTTATAAGTTATAAGTTGAAGTTAATTGAATATGAATAATAGAAGAAGCTCTATTTTCGCAATGAATTATCCCCCCCCTACCCCTCTTTTCTTTGTCCACTACTTCTTATGAATCTAAACAAAAGAGTTCCGATAGACCCGGAAAAGAAGAAATAGTAATCTTTGATGAACATGATAAAAATCATTATTATTTCGATACAAGACGACACAAGAAAAGGGTAGAAAATCCTTTCTCTTGTGTCGAATAGAAGATTAGGAAGACTGGTAATCCCTCCTCTCCTATAAGTATTTGTTCTTCCTTTCATTTGTCCCATCTTTGCCTTGTATCCTCTTCCTTTGTTTTTGTATGCCTATAGTCTAGTACTAGGAATGGGATACAAGTAATGAATTGCGGACATCCCGCAAAAACAGTATAAACAAAGCAAGTAAAGGGATTTAAAGAATTTTTTGATCATACATAATTATATCGATCGACAAGAATTCAGCGCTTTTTACTAACTTGATGTTAAGTAATCTCTGGATCTAGAAATTCATTTCGAACAATTGAACCTTTTCAAACTGTTTCTTTTTAAGAACCAAAAAGATTTGTGCCAAAATAACAGATGCCAAGAAGAATAAAAGGCCTTGGACGCGTAATGGATCTTGAAGCACTATTTCTGCATCTCCCTGACCAAAACCTCCTACATTGGGATTGCTTGTTAATGGTTGATCAAGCTTGATGGATTCCCCCTCTGAAACAAGAAGTTCTGGTCCTGGAGGTATAATATCAACTACTTGGTGTCCATCCGATGCATCAACTATGGTTATTTCATATCCCCCTTTTTCTTTACGTACTATTCTGCTTACTATACCTGCGGATGTAGCATTATAAACTGTATTGTTACTCTTGCTCCCATCAGGATAAATCTGACCCCTTCCCCTGTTCCCACCTACATATATCGGATATTTTAAGAAGTGAACGTCTTTCTTGGTAGTGGGGTCGGGGGAAAGAATGGGAAAGATGATTTCACTATATTTCTGACCTGGAACAGGACCTATCACAAGAATATTTCTTTTATTGGGACGATAACTCTGAAAAGAAAGATTTCCCATTTTTTCTTTCACTTCAGGAGAAATACGATCGGGGGGGGCTAATTCGAATCCCTCGGGTAAAATAAGAACAGCCCCCACATTCAAAGACCCCTTTTTACCATTAGCAAGAACTTGTTTCAGTTGCATATCATAAGGAATTCGAACAACTGCTTCAAATACAGTATCAGGAAGTACAGCTTGCGGAACTTCAATATCCACAGGCTTATTAGCTAAATGACAATTGGCACATACAATTCGCCCCGTTGCTTCTCGTGGATTTTCATAACCTTGCTGCGCAAAAATAGGATATGCATTTGAAATGGATGCTCGAGTTATTACATATATCATGATCGATACAGAAATAGATCGAGTCATCTGTTCCTTTACCCAAGAAAAAGTATTTCTATTTTGCATGGTACAATCATTGATCCCGGAATTTCTACAATAAATTAGATAGGTAGCTAGTCTAGTTCCCTATCCACGAATCTGCCATTGTACGGAAATAATTGTACTGGAATATAGGACGAATACCTTGAAGAGGTAGAAGTATAAAGAATAAGTAAAATGGAAAATGCTTTCTTTATACACGTTATACACGAAGAAAAATTCAGATTTGATTGATAATCAGGAGATCAAATAAGTTCTTCATTCATTCATTGAATGATAAATGACTACAAGCGAAGGAGATACACGATTTAAAAAATGGAAGATCCAATATTTCACAATTGTATCTAGAATAACTGGAAAAGTGGAAACAAGACCAGATATAATTTGATCGTTATGAGCCAATCCAAAATCGTTGTAGATCGAACCAATCATGAGTTCCCAACCATGGGTCGAGTGAAATCCGATCCATAAATCAGTAACTAAAAGAATCGAAAAAGCTTTTATTGTGTCACTTAAGTTATAGAGGAATTCCTGAACCCAAGAATTAAGAATGACAAGTTCTTCATGACCCAGAATAAAATAACCACTTAGAATAGCGAAACAGATTATATTTGTCGAGAAATGCAAAATTATATGGAGATGATATTCATTGTGTGTTTTGACCAATTGTATCGTTTCCTTGTGTATTCCTATGGGAAGCTTTTGTATATGTGTCTCCGGGTATTCCTTTATCATTTCATTCAACAAGAGGAGTTCCTCTAATTCTAGGAATTTTTCTAGAACATTTTTTTCTTGAATATCATTCAAAAAAGTTTCGGATTGCCTAGTATTCCACCAATTAGTAACCCAAGGTTCCAGACTTTTATTAAATGATAGAGAGACCCACCAGGGCAAAAATACTATAGATGCAAGATATGGGAGGGAAGTCAATGCTTTCTTTTTTTTTTTCATTTTTTATCTGTGAATTGTTAATGAACTGCTTCATTCGTCAACTCTATCTGATCTGATATTTCTCGAAAGTACGAGTTATATAACAAGGTATCGAACCTATGGATCTATTCCCATTTTGGTGTAATGATTTAGTCCTTGGGTCTAGAAGGAATATAGAAATAGAATAAGGGTCTTTTCGGAAAAGAAGTAAATAGAATTTTCGGATATCTCAATTGGGGAAATTCGAACGAATTTCATCTTCAGTTGTGCCTTTCGATAAGCACTCGAAAAACCCACTTGAAGTAACGAATATTATTCGGATTTCAAGACGAAAAACTCCCCCTGGATCTGGATCAATTAATTATTTCGAAATGTTGTACCCATCTAATCACAGCGCAGGAATAAGGTATCAATTCCAAATCTGGGACCTAAAAAGATGAATTCTGTATTTACGAAATACATGTTATGTTCGTATATTTGACGAATCCATACTTAATTAGACTTTTTATTAGTATAAAAAAAAGAATTGAGTTGAGCCTCATACGCATACAAAATAGTTATAGTTTTGGTATAGAAAAAAATTCCTTCTTGTTATAGTTTATTATAGTTGTTCCATATACGTTCTCCTACCTTTTTTTCTTTTATTCTATGTAGGTCGCTGCGCCAACGGAACGGGAAAATAGAATCTAACATGTTTTTCTAGAATGAACATTATGAAGAAACTTCCGTTGTATTAAATTCAAAAGGAAATTAGCAAGTTCCTTCCCTCATGCTGAGAAAACATTCATTCTTCAGTTCATTTCAAAATACTTCAATTGGTACTCGCAAGAAATAGGCTAATTCTGCAGCTTTTTGTTCAATTTCTCGTGGAGTAAAATTCTCATCAGTACGAGTCAAGGGAATGGTTCCTTGGCCTCTGATTTCCATATAAAGAACACGCCGAGGAAAAATACCTTCTTTAACCTCCATTCTGATTGATTGGATATCTTTCAGAAAGAAGCGAAGGAAGATTCGACGATTTATTCCAGGGAATCCCCAACGAAAAATACACATTATTCCTTCTTTTCTATCGAATCGGTCATAACCACTACCCACATTCCATGAAATTGTACACCACAAATAGGAACTAATGAATAGACCCGCGATCCCATAAAAAGACATCACGATCCCTTGTGGAAAAAAAATGATTTGCTTAGATGGAAATCCTGATATCAGATTCCTACCAAGATAACTGGAAGTTCCAACCACTAAGAATCCTAGTGAACCTAAAAAAAGGATACAGGCCCAGCAAAAATTACTTGTTTTTCGAGACCCTGTTATTAGTTCTATCCATATATGTTCTGATCGCCAGTTCATACTATATTAGATCCAGTTGCATTCGATTGGAATTGAGAGAATAACCAAAATTTGACTTTTCTTGATGCCGAAGTAACTTTCATCAACTAGTACTATTCTGATATGAACCATTAGAAGTAATTGGTTAGATACATTGACTTTCTATTATAAAATAGAAAAATATTCTCTGATCATTTTTAACCAGCTATACCCGCATATACATGCATTTATGCAGATATCATGTATCCGCATGCATAACAGTTCTTTCATTTATGTTCGGAAAGAGTCACATATCCTACCATATTACACTAAATAAGTAGCTGTATTATGATCCAGTGTTGAACTAAATTGATGAAATTAGGTCCCGTCGGATCTAGACAATCTTATTTTTTTGGACATGAAGAAATAAAGAAGCCATTGCAATTGCCGGAAATACTAGGCCCACCAAAGGAACAAAAATAGAGGGTAAGTTAAGATCTGTCATGGAATGGGTACCTCGATTTAATATTTTATTTTTACCTATTATAAAGATATCTTATGATAAGTATATCTATTATCAAAAATAGTAAGTAATAAATAATATTAAGTAGTTAATAAGTGCAAGGAATGGGGAATGAAATTAAGTGTACCCATTTATCTTTCTACACGAATATGTATGATGATACGCTTGAATAAATTTTCTTAGTATTCTCCTATCCTCATATTCTTTCTATCTTTCGAATAAGGAGTTTCTTATTAATATTAAATATTTCATTATTTATTATTATAAATAATATAAATCAAATTTGAAATTAATTATAAATTTAATTATTAAGTGTGCGACTTTAACTAAACTAATTCAATCCAACAAACAGAGATTCCTAGTAAAAAAGGGGAGTTCTTGGTAGATATAGAAATCCACTTCTATTCTATATTTTCTTTCGATATTTTTTTTTTTTTATTCAAGGGAAAGAAACCGTGGAGCTGAAATAACTCACTCAGAACACCTTTTAAAGGATTACGTGGTACGATTGGGTCGAATAAGCCCTTATGGAATGAATACTCAGCCGCTTGTGAACCATCGGGGACTATTTTATTCAATGTTTGTTCAATTACTCTTTTACCCGCAAATGCAATGTAGGCATTGGGTTCAGCAATAATAACATCTCCCAACATACCAAAACTGGCTGTTACTCCACCGGTTGTAGGAGATGTAAGGATTGATACATAGAATAACTTTTTATTTGATTGATAATTAGATGAAGCAGAAGATATTTTAGCCATTTGCATCAAGCTCAAACTTCCTTCTTGCATACGTGCTCCTCCAGAAGCACACACAATAATGACAGGTAGAGATCGATTAGTAGCATACTCGATCAAACGGGTAATTTTCTCGCCTACTACAGATCCCATACTACCCCCCATGAACTGAAAATCCATAACCCCAATTGCTATGGGAATACCATTTAGTTGACCTATGCCTGTTTGAACAGCTTCAGTTAAACCTGTCCTTCTTTGATAAGAATGGATACGATCTCTATAGGGTTCCTCCTCTGAATGAAATTCAATGGGATCCATAGAGACCATATCTTCATCCATAGGATCCCAAGTGCCCGGATCAATCAAAAGTTCGATTCTATCTGAACTACTCATTTTCAAATGATATCCACACTGTTCACAAATATTCATTTTTGACCTAAAAAATTTTTTATAATTTAATCCATAACAATTTTCGCATTGAATCCATAAATGTCTGTATTTTTTATTTATATCTAAATCATTAGATCTTCCTCTTATATTGAAGTCACGGGCGTTACCACTAGTTCTTAGATTAGAATTTCCACTTTCACTACCACTTAAGCTTTCAGTACAAATGAAACTATAAATGTAACTATCGCTGTAATTGTCGGTACCAACGAAAATGTAATTATGAATACTGACTTCACAACGAAGATAACTATTAATGCAACTATTAATGTGATTATTCCAACTGGATTGAGTATCATACATAGAATGATAATAGTAGAGATTGTTACTCTTAGACCCACTATTAAAAAAACAGGAAAAAAAACTTTCGAGTTCACTCAGAAAAAAGCTATCATTATCAATCTCAAAAATCTGATTTTCAATATCAAAATATACAGAATAACTGTCACCCTGACTATCCCTAACTAAAAAAGTGTTATCAGAGATCAAACTCCAAATATCCCTGATATCAAATAAATAATCAACATTACTGAAACTATAACTTCCACCGTCACTCCAACTAGGAATGTTCTTCTCCGTATCATTTCGAATGGGTTCTTCACTTCCACTGGTATGTCCAATAGCATTAAGACTACCCATTGATTTACTTAGCCCACACCTATGTTCTAACTTCTTGTTAGACAACATCGAATTGAACCACCGTTTTTCCATAGAGTCTTCCTGCTCCTTATTTGATGAAAATATAATAGATGAATAGTCATTCGATGAAAAATTATTTTATTATTGGATTTCCTATCAGAATTAAGCATATTATCTAATCATTAGGATTGTTAACTAACAACGGGTTAGTATTGAAAGAAATGATTCTCTTTTGGGGGAATCCGGGGTATCACTTCAATATATATTATGATAGAATCCTTTCCTCAATTAGAAATAGAAAGACAGGTTTCTCTGATGTCATAGACAAAAAAATTCTTATCGAAAAGATAAATAGTTGTTTCTTCCTATTCCTATAAATGAAGAATTGATTCTCGTATAATCTCGTATAATCAAATCAGAAGTTTCTATTGCAACATTGAACGAAAAAGACAATATACAGGATGGATATAAAGAGCCATTCCTTTGGCTTGATCTATGGCCTAAAACTGCAGGATAGAAAATGATCCAACAATCCCAAGGATCCATAATAAATTCTATAGGATCCAACAATAAACAATAGAAGTATTGAGTTGTTTAGTCTTCGATCTTATTAGATCTTGTATATATACATAGGTAAGATCTGTACATATGAAAGATATATGCAAATCCATAGTATATGATGCTCATTCTTTATTCGGCTCAATCCTTTTTTTAGGAAAAGGATTGGGCCGAGTTTAATTGCAATCAATTAGGAGAACAAACAGAAATTACTGAATTATGCACACTTAGTTCTTATGCTTTCTGTTTATCTATCTTATCTACTGGCTC